CGGATAGCACTTGCTCCAGTAGATATTTCTCGATTTCGAAAGGTATCGAAGCCTTGGGTAGTAAAAAAAAGTGGGATGCTATATTTCCAAGATTGGATTTCATATTCGAATAAACCTCGTAATCGTAAAAAAGTAGGTTTTTTAGCTATGGGCCTAGCAAAAGAAAAATTGGGATAGGATCCTATACTATAAGATCTCCCCCCTTCAAAGCCGGACGTGAAAGTTTTCTCTCATCCGGCTCAAGTAGTTACAGCAAAGAAAAGAGTTCTCGCTTTCAAATTCTAGAAATTCTGTAAAATCCGCAAAGCAAAACAAAAGATCTACTCCTTACTCAAGTTCCCGTGGAAGACCAAGCAACATTTCATTAATTCATTTTGACTTTTTGTTTTTAGATTTTTTGAATTCTTTATTTTATTCAAATTCAAGTCAAAATGAAATGTGAAATTCTTGAGTAGTCTACCTCCCTTCGAACGATGAATCCCCTTAAAAAAAGGAAAAAGGCAGTGCCTTGGAATTCATAAGATATAAGATAAAGGATTTACTTGTCTATGTATCGTTCCATTCGATCTTTTAGGTCACGACTTCACCTCGACGGTTATACCACGATGTCCTTAAAGCCTATATGCGATGGATAGACTCTTGTAACCATGACATATTTACTATTTGCTTGCATGAACATAATTTCTTTCTAAACGACGGAGAGTGGTTAATTCCACAAACAAAAGAAGTCTTTTTTTACGAGGTACAACTAGAAATTAAAATTGACTTGTTACGAAATCGACCATGGATCAATTCCCTTTTTATTTGGGAGTATTGAATACACCCAAAATTCTGAGCTTCATGTTACTCCTACCAAGAGACATGTCAGAGCCGGGGCATCCCAATTCGATGGAATGGGATAACAGTTTCTCATTTCGAATCTGTAAAATCAAAATTTCGATCAAATCACACATCGCAGTATACTAGGCCCTCTAATTCTTTAAGAGGTTTATCTAAAAAATTCGCAATATAACTAGGAAGACGCTTCAAATACCACACGTGAGTTACTGGGCACGCCAATTTTATATAGCCCATTTGATATCTTCGTATTCGAGAATCAACAAATTCGACTCCGCATTGTTCACAAAATTTAGTTTCTTCTTTTTCAGCTCCGATTACTCGATAATTTCCACAAGCACAAATTCCGCTTTTTATAGGCCCAAAAATTCTTTCACAAAATAACCCATCTTTTTCCGGTTTATTGGTTTTGTAATGAAAAGTGTAGGGTTTTGTGACCTCTCCGACTATCTCTCCATTCGGTAGGATTTTTGTGGCCCAAGCACTTATTTGTTGGGGAGAAACTAATCCAATTCGGAGTTGTTGGTGTTTATACTGATCTATCATAGAAGAAAAATTTGAATTCATTCCGATTAAGCTTCCACCCTATTAATCTGCAAATTCTTCTCAGATACAAGGAAATGATTCAGTTCCAGAGCCAAAGATCGTAGTTCTCGAACGAGCAATCGAAAAGATTCTGGAGCATCCTCGGGGTTAGGTATTGTTCCTCCAACGATCGTAGTACCAAGTACTTCCTGGCGGGCTCTAATATGATCCGATTTATAAGTAAGCATCTCTTGTAAAATATGAGCAACCCCAAACCCTTCGAGAGCCCAAACCTCCATTTCTCCTACCCGCTGTCCTCCCTGCTTGGCCCTTCCTCTAAGGGGTTGTTGTGTAACAAGTGCATAATGTCCACTAGAACGTCCGTGGATTTTATCATCAACTTGATGGATTAATTTCAAGATATAAGGATTTCCGATTATAACAGGTTGTTCAAAGGGATCTCCTGTTCTTCCGTCAAAAATTCTGCTCTTTCCCGGATACTCGGGTTCAAATACCCATGGGTTGGCTGTTTGCTTACTGGCCTCATATAATTCAGAAAACACCAGTTTTCGCGAAGCTTCTTGTTCATATCTCTCGTCAAAAGGTGCTATTCGATAATGTCTGCCTAGCAAACCTCCCGCTAATCCGAGTGAACATTCAAAAATTTGCCCTACATTCATTCGTGAAGGTACTCCTAAGGGGTTAAAGACCATATCAACAGGTCTTCCATCTTGCAAATAGGGCATATCTTGTCTAGGTAAAATTTTGGAAATTATACCTTTATTTCCATGTCTTCCAGCTACTTTATCGCCGACTTTTATTTCTCGTTTCTGTGAAATATATACACGAATCATTTCCGGATTCGAACTAGAACCCCCCCTTTTCTGGATCCATCTAACATCAACAACTCGACCCCTACCGCCTGTAGGTAGTTTTAGACAAGTTTCCTTTGAAGTGGATACCTGAATGCCAAGTATGGCTCGTAATAATCTATCTTCCGGGGCATAGGATGATTCTTTTGCCATTTGAGGCGTTAATTTACCTACCAAAATATCGCCTGTCTCTACCCATGCCCCCAGCATCACAATTCCGTTTTTGTCTAAATTACGGAGGAAATGGGCTTCTAAATGTGGTATTT